AAGAGAGTGGTTTTATTCGAAGCGCTTCGTGATTTTCAACCAATTATGTGCTTCAATATAATTACCTGGAGTAAGCGCTATAGCTTGTTTCCAATACTCAGCAGCTTGATCGGACCAAGCTTCCGCAATTTCAGAATCACCCTGTAGAATGGCCTGTTCTCCCCGGTCGGAATAGGTGGTTCCTTCCCTTAGAACCGTACTTGAGAGTTTCCTACCTCATACGGCTCAGAAATCGATTCTTTTTGTGTCCTATCTTAATCTACCCTATGCTAACTGAATTAGATTTCTCATAAATCTATCCCATTTTTTCTTGGGTTAACCAGAAGAAGTTAATTACATAAGTTTCAAACCCTAATTTTGATCAATAATCAGAATCAGTTTGATCTTTTCTCCCACCTTCAGAAGAATGAAGCATAGGTATCCCCACAATATCGTTAGAATTTTCTGAAAGGTAACTATCTCGGTTTCATATATGGAATTCATATAGAATCTTTGAAAAAGACTTTTTTCCATAAGAAAAAAGAACTTACTATCTTTGGGATCTGATGCTACACCGCTGCTCAATACCTTAGTGGATCGACTCTATTACATAAGTTGATTCCTAACTTTTGTCCCATATCATGGCATAAGTAAGCAGTTCTTAACTGTATCGACTCAATAGCTCGCTAATTGATCTTTACGGTGCTTTCTCTATCAATTTGATCCTTTATCCATAGAATATAGTATATAGGCTGCACTCATTTTTTTTTCTTCCTATTTTGGTTCTCGTGAAGTCTCTTTCCTTGCTACAGCTGATAAAAATCGTTGCTTTGGACGATGCATTATGTAGAAAGCCTATTTTTTTCTAGTATTTACTAGCCAATTTGATCTTTGCTTTTTTCCTTATTTCTATAGTGGAGATAGTCGCACGTAATGACAGATCACGGCCATATTATTAAAAGCTTGTGGTAAGAATGGGTTTCGTTCTAGTGCCCGGAAATAATATTCCAAAGCCTTTGTATGCTCTCCATTGCTTGTGTGTATAAGGCCTATGTTATAGAGTATATAACTTCGATCATAGGGATCAATTTCTGGTCGCGTAGCTTCATAATAATTCTGTAAAGCTTCCGCATAATTTCCTTCGGATTGAGCCAACATCCGTTACGGTCGTTCATTCTATTCAAAAAATCTCCGTTCCAGAACCGTACATGAGATTTTCATCTCATACGGCTCCTCCCTTCTGCGCATAGTACTAAGGGGAATAATCCATAGAATAAAAATTGAACTATTCTCATCTCATTATGAACTGAAAGGAACTAGTATTTTTACAAGAAATCTCTAGTCAGCCTTCCCGCAAGAGGTTTTTTCTTAACACCAATCATATTAGTGTTAGATATAAATGGTAACTCCAACAATTTCTTTGTTCTCAACGCCTTCTATTTCCAGGAATTAGTCACTTCAACGATCTTTGATGGTTATATGGGTATCCAAAGTACAAACGAGATGGATGTTTGTTGTCCCAACCATTCTTGTTAGTCCCGATACCGATAAGGAAAAGGGGAATTTTTAACAAAGTTTTTGTGTTGTTGATTCCTAGGTGTAGTGCTTTTTCCCTTATGCCGCCTATTGGTACTAATGTAGTGTAGGATTGACCCGCAATACAGAACCCATAGGTGTAACCTTTCGCTCAATACTCAAATCAACAATTGAAACATCTGAGGCTGCATCAATCGAGGATACACGATAGAAGGAATTGTTCTATCTCCAAACTTCACCTTCACCGAGCGTAGGTTTATTTCAAGAATTTCGTTCTTTCTATACCGAACCGCGTCTCTTTCTCGTAAGACTGAGGTGAGGGCTAAAAAAAAACAAGAAAAAAGAATCAAATCGCACCATCTCTGTAATAGGTAAATGCCTTTTTTTCTCCTGAAGTTGTCGGAATTATTCGTAATAAGATATTGGCTACAATTGAAGAGGTCTTATCAATAAAATTTCCATTTATACGAGATCTAGGCATAATTAGCAATCCATTCTAGAATTCTTTTCATTACCCCTCGGGGAAAATGATCCCACAAACAAACCAAAGGAATTATACAGTACGAAATAACATAAAAACAGACTAATTTTATTCTAATAAATAGATATGGGCTTTCCGCTTAAATTGTCCCCTTTTGTTTGGGAAAGATATGAGATATTGGAATCAGATTGATTTCATTCCTATTTTTGTATTTCATTCCCATTTTTGTAGTATACCAATGAGCAGAACTATTACTATTTCATCTAAGTTAAATAACCAAGGACTTTATTTTACTAAAGAATGGAATAATCATTCCATGAAAAAATAGAGTAGAGTAACCATACCTTCTGTTTGCATAATGTGTATACACCACGCCATACAATCGAAATATCAAAATCCATGGCATGGGACGATTCATAAATTTGGAATAGATCCACGGGGTAGCTGATGAATGAGATAAGTTTTTGTTGAGAAATATTAAATGGGAAAGGAATTCTTCCTATG